TATTCCAAGAGATACTGAATCTTCTTTTTCGATGGAATAGAGGACTCTGTACTCTATGTTTCTCAAGCGCACATACAAAAATGGAATTCCTTTCTTGTACAATACAAAATTAATTTAACAGAATTCCCTTGATAGAATACTTTTCCAACTTAAAAAGTATCCCCTTCTGACTCCGGTTTTGTTTGTGTAACCTCAACTTCTAATGTGAAGTTGAAAAAAGATCTTTCATTCAAAAGTAATTTTTGATTGGATCGGGAATCCTATTTTGGATTCAGTATGGATAAAAGATCTTCCTATGTTATACTATTCAATTCGCGACGACGAATTAATTTGATTAATTTGATAGCTCAGATATTGTTATTCATGATATTGATCCGATTCAAGATCATTGAGAGATAATTCATTGAATTTACAGGCGAAAGATTTATCATCTCTATGGGATTAAATCCCGAGTTATTGTGAAGTAAAAAAAAGATGAGATTATGGAAGTAAATATTCTTGCATTTATTGCTACTGCATTGTTCATTCTAGTTCCTACTGCTTTTCTGCTTATCATTTATGTAAAAACAGAAAGTCAAAATCAAAATAAAAAGGATTAATTAATTTGAATGAAATTGACTTCTGAGTTCTTATCAAAGATTGAATAAAAAAAGGAAAATGACTCCAATTTGGCGTCTTAAATGAAATGAACGGACTAGAATCGACAGTATTCTATCAGATCCGATACTATAGTATCGTAAGAGTATAGTAAGAAAGAAATATAGATTTCTTTCTTACCATACTATTTATTAGTGTTAGTGTAGTGTATAAAGTTTTACTTTATAATAAAGACAGGGGCTTCGTGTCGATCAATCTACAATATGATCTTGATATATGTAAATATCAAGATAATCTATGGAATTTACATAGAACCAATTATCTTTTTTTATACATCTTTTTTTGATCAATATTAAATAATTGTCTTGTCTTACTTTCTAGTTATAATTTATAGATTTCTTATTATTTGCAATCTGAGTCTCGTGATCTATCGAAAGAATCAACGAAGGAAAAAGCATTATCGGCATCTCTACTTCTCTACTACTATTAAAGAGTCGTATTTTTCTAGCATTCCAACTATCTGTATCCCTTTGCTTTCGAGATACAAATATAGGAATCCTTGAAATATGTCTTTGATTGAAATAATTTTAGTCATAAAATAAATTACTCCACTAGAATCCAATGTAAGTCCTAAATGAAGATATTTTTTAAATAATTCAAAACATGTTGCAGAACGGTCTATAAAACAATTGATACGGTTTGATTCCTCAGTCAATTCGTAGTACCTCTAGAGTCCACTTCTTCCCCATACTACGAGTGAAAGGGAAAAAGTAAAGACTACCATTAAAGCAGCCCAAGCGAGACTTACTATATCCATGTGACTTATGTCCCCTATCTCTATGAAGGAATTATTCCATTATTGCTCATTAATAATAGTGGAATCAACGGCGCAGAGTCAAAAAGGGACTCTGACCGAACACTGTTGATGAACTAATCCCAATAACTTCTACTAAATTCCTATACGACTTCTAATTGGGAAAGACTAAACACAAGTCAAATAATAGGCAATGACGTCTTAAGGGAATGTTACTAATGGAACATATAGGAATAATAAGGCCTATTCTTTTCGCCCGTTTTTATCTCTATAGAAGATAATTCTATTCTCCATTCAGTCTAATATTGAATGTGAACACTCATAAATTCTCGTGAGTCTGTATATATATACAGTAACTATTATTAAGTATATTTAAGTATATAAGGCTCTTCTGGTCTTTACACAACTAAACTGCTAATTTAATTAGATTTCGTATCTGTCTATCCAACGGAATTCAAGACTCAGCCAGTACATTAGTAGTAGAATAGAGGGGGATCTGGAAGTCGTGATAGCCCTTCCACCATTAGGCCACCATTAGAATCTTTTTAATCCTAGATGCAAAGATTTACTACAATGTTTTAGAAAACCCCCAGACCGAATGCACAATCCGTTTATGCTGCAGGGGAAAAATTAGGTGAGTTATATATCAACAGAACAGAACAAGGGATTTCGAGCCTTTTATTGATCAGGCGACACCCGGATTTGAACTGGGGAAAAGGGATTTGCAGTCCCCCGCCTTACCACTCGGCCATATCGCCAAAATAATACAAAAAAATAGATGAAAATTTTCCTGCTTAAGGTTGGATTATGGATTACTGAACCTCTTTTTTTGTACTTGTATCTTGAAGCCTGTTTTTATTAATTCTTTTCCGAAAAGAAGAGCCCTTTCCTCTTTTTGCTTGGATTTGATCCACTGCTTCGATTGATTGTATAGTATCTCAAAACACACAAACACAATGCCTAAAAACTTCCCCTCGCTTTTATATTGAAAAAGTCAAATGTGGATTTTTAGTCACAAAAAAACAAGTTGATTTGAACCATTAACTATTGACTCCTGGCTGCGAATTCGTGAATTAGTCTTGGATTTGA